CTAATAATAAACTGAAATCACCTACACGATTAGTTACAAATGCTTTTTGACAGGCATTCGCGGCAACCGGTCGTGTAAACCAAAAGCCTATTAATAGGTAAGAAAACATTCCAACGAATTCCCAAAAAATATAAACTTGTATCAAATTGGAACTAGTGACTAAGCCCAACATTGAAACATTAAAAAAGGTCATATAAGAAAAAAATCTTAAATATCCTTGATCATGAAACATATATTTCTCACTATAAATAAGAACCGTAATCCCAACCGTAGTAATTAAAATTGACATGATAGAAGTAAGTGGATCTACCAAATGACCAAACTCTAAAGAAAAATCATTATTGATGGTCCAAGACCAGACATATTGATAGATATAACTTTTATTTAGTTGATGAATAAATATATAGGCCGAAAGAAGCATAACTAGACCTAACAAAAAAAGAGTAGGAAAGGCCCATATACGCCGAAGATGTTTTGTTGTCGTTGGAAAAAGTAGGAGTCCAACTCCTATTAACATAGGAACGGGAAGTGGAATGAACGGTATAATCCATGAATATTGATATATATGTTCCATAAAAAAATCAATAAAAAAATTCTTAATTCATTTTTTCTAATTCACCGGCCCTTTTTTTTGAATGAAAAGGATCCATAATAAATAAAGATGTTCTAAACTCAAATGACTTTTTCTAGTCTTAACTCTTAAGTATTAAGTATTCTAAATATTGCTAGAATTATTTGAAAATATTAAAGCTTACTTGTACTATTAGTCCCATTCAACTTTTGGAAATTTCAATTAGTTAGACTCTTCTCGAGCTTCACTACTTAATTTAATAGTTAATAGAAAAAAAGATTGAAATTCATTTTCAATTAAATAGGTAAAGCTGGGGTTCTTCAACCTTAGAATGTATTTTAGATTTGACTATAGCAGTGGCCATAATCCATATTTAAATAAAAAAATAGAAAAAGAGTACCCATAATCCGTATTTAAATAAAAAAATAGAAAAAGAGTACCCATAATCCGTATTTAAATAAAAAAATAGAAAAAGAGTACCCATAATCCGTATTTAAATAAAAAAATCGAAATGTCTTTCACATTTCACTATAGCAATGAAGAACTTTTTGAATTTCAAAATGACAGTTCCCAAAAAACGTATTTCTAGTTCAAAAAAGCGAATTCGGAAAAATCTCTGGAAAGTCAAAGGGCATCAGGCAGCGTTGAAAGCTTTTTCATTAGGGAAATCCCTTTCTACCGGGAATTCTAAAAGTTTTTTTCGTTTTTTTGCTAAGCCAGCTGATATTAATAAAAACAAAAGAATCATAAATTGGGAGGGAAAAAATGAAACCAAATCGAAATGATAAGATGATTCTAAAAGAAACATCAGCATCAATTGGAAGGGAAAAAAGAAAACCTTTTAGAAATGATAAGCTGATTATAAAAGAATCATCAACTGGGAGGGAAACCATAAAACCTTTTAGAAAGGATAACCCAGTTCTAGTTGTTCAAACAAAGAGGATCAATCCAAAGCCTTATCGAGACGAAAAGAGCTCCATTTTGTTGCCAGGTGAAAAAGAGGATCCTCCGGTTTTTTGTTTGAGGGCAGAAATGGACACACCCCAAAAAAACCCCGAGCGCTCTTTTTCCTCTGTTTATACTTATGGTTCTGATCCAAGTCTAATCAAACCTTTTCGTTTCAATTCTGTTCTTGGAGGCTGCTGCATCGTAGGGGTAGGGGTCCTTTTCATTGTATTGGTAAATCGCCTTTTCAAGGTATTGGTAAGGTCTATTTGGTATAAAAAAAAAGAATAATGAAGGGAAGTGACGAATCTAAAAAAAGAGGGGGGAAATCTGAATTCTTTCAGATTTTCCAATTTCCTTGAAAATAGGAATTCGGTATTTCAATAATGTAAGAAACCTGTAATTTCTATTCCACCTTTTATAATTGTTATTCTATATAACTTTTTATAATTGTTATTCTATTCCACCTTTTAGAATAAGAGCCCAGGAGAGACAAAGATCTTTATATGCAAACTTTCAATAATAGACGTATGGATATTCGCGCAGCCTTGATTTTCGGGCTGTTTTATGGGTCGTTAATCACATTTTCAAAAATCACAAGTTATCTTTTCCTTGTCCGCTATTGGATTTTTCAAGACGAAGAGGGGACTGGTAAAGCGCGAGCACTCAGTAATGGATTTATGGTGGGGCATTTGTTGGGGTATTTATTAATTTACTACTTGCCCTTTTACAATATTGTCAGCAATTTTTACCTGAAAATCATACTGGCTCTTTGCCTTCTTTTGTACCAATTTTTCTGGACCAATCATCATCTAGACATTTATCTACCAAAATCGTTTTCGGCTCCGAGACGCGATCAAGCCCTAGCTTTTGTTTATGGTTTCAGTTATAGATTACTGAATTTTACGTTTTTTCCAAACGCCATATTCTCGAGAATGATCATAGCGTACTTGATACAATGCAAGTATAAGGTGCTCTACATATCGACTACTTTTTTGGTTTGGAGTATAGGCCATTTGATTTGTATCAAATTGGTTCAATTTTTCACATTATGGCTACAGAAAAATTTCTCTGCCTTTCTAATTCTTACTCATCAACTGTATCTTCAAGATAAAATCAAGAAGATAAGATCTAGGGCTATATCTCTAGCCCAAATGTTTGAGTATAAACCAGATCAAGTCATGAAACCTGGGATATACCGTGAGGCACAAACAATCGATGAAATGATTCAAATATTAGCTACGATTCTGTTTATTGTAGCCCTGTATTTTTTAGGAAAATCGCCGATACCTTTTGTTCCTCATCGTTCATCCGTGCCTAATGCAGTCGAGCTAGCTAGGATGGAACGCCTAGAGGAAGACGCCAAAGTGCAAAGAGAGATAGAAAATGGATTCTATCCATTAGAGTACTTCGAAGAAGAACAAAAGAAAGACGAAAAGTCAGATGACGAAGAAAAAAACAGGGCTCTAATTTCGAAAAAGAATAACAAAAAACGAAAAGAAAGAGAAAAAGAGCACAGCGACGAACTCGACGAGGAAAGGAATAAAGAAAGGAATAAAGAAATTTCGGATATGGATGAGGAAGAGCTCGAAGAAAGTGAAAAGGGAGACAGCAACGAACTCGACGAGGAAGAGAATGAAGAAATTTCGGATATGGATGAAGAAACAGGATTTGAAAATACCCTTTATACTTTCTTTTCAGATTGCTTTTTCGAGTCCTTTTCATTTTATGCTTTCCTTTTCCACCGGTTGCAATTTTTTTATGGTTACCTTTTCGACTTGTTTTCGTCTTCTAGTCGCTTTTTGAACCGATTCAAGCCCCTTTTTTCTCCCTTTTTGATCGTGGTCAAACATTTTGACCTCTACTTCAATCTCTTGTCCGTTTATATCCCTGATTTGAAGTTCCTGAAGTGGTTTTTGTTCAACCATAAAATGGTTTTTAGCGCCATTTTCCGCGGTTTTTCCCATTTCTTTTTCAATCCGCGCAGGTGGGTTCAACCTTACCGCTACATCAAAACTTCTTTCTACGAAGATAGTGTCAAAAAAGGGGGATTTTCACAATTTGGTTTTTATAAATGTGAAAGCGATGGAAAAGAACGGACCTCTTTCACATATCCCCTTTCTTTAATCACTTTTTATAAAATGATTGAAGGAAAACTTTCTTTGTTTAGAAAAAACAAGCTACTGCCCGATAGGGATAGATTGTACACCCTTTGGGTTTTACGAAATGACAAGAAAAGGGCCAGTCTGAACAAGGAATTAAGAAAAAGAGTACAGAAGCTACAAAGCGGATCTCCTTTTAGGGATGCATTTGACATACGGAGAAAGCTCTTTCAATTCAAATACACTCCGAAAGCTTTGCGATCAATTTCTGAGACCTTGTTTGACCAAATGCACCCATCGGGAGGAAAAAAAAGGGAAAATGACCCCGTCTGGGATGGACCTTCTCGCGGAGCTTTTTGGTATAACCATAAATTCACGAAAACAGCAGCGGAACAGAGGGTTGACGAGGAAGAGCACCTGCAAACAATGTGGTTTTTTTTTAAAGACTTGAGACCTTTAAATCAGAAAGAGCAGTATTTGATACTCGAACGCGAGAAAGAGGAACGGGAAAGCCGGGCAAAACAAAAGCTTAGACGGCAAGTTTTCGAAAAGAGTCTATTAGAGAAAACTTTGAGAATACTTAAAAAAAAGGCTCCTTATAAGATTTTGCTAAAGTTAAAGAAAAAGACAAAGAAAGGAACATTGACAAACAAACAAAAGAAGGCTTGCCGCTTGAATCGGATTTTCACTAGAATTTTGGTTCTGAATTCTAATTTGAGACCAAGTTCAAAAAGAAACCTTTATTCCTATCCAAACCCATTTTTAGATAAAATAAACAAAATACGTCGAAATCGTAACACGGTATACGACATTATGAATACCTACTATCAGGGTTTGAGCGGGTTCACACATAAAGACATTCCGAAAATGCGCAAAAAATATCAAAAATACCGTAAGTTTCAGCTGAAACTACGGACAATCATGAAAAAAGTTCCTCGGTGGGAATACAACATCGATGAGGAAAAAAAAGATTATAGTGAATACACGATAAGAAATGACGATGTAGTATCCGAAGACATCTATTTGCGGACAAGAAAAGCAAAATTTAGGGTATTTCGAACCAAAGTCTGGAAATACTATGAGCGACATGATAAACGTGAACTGAAGCAATGGTATTTTTACCGTTACGCTAAGATCACGCATTTTCGTCGCAATATGGTCAAAGGTGCGGACCGTACCCAAAGGCGAAAAGTAACGATTTGTGGGTGGTATGAACACCGGGCCCAGTCGCCCCTTTTTTTGCCCAAACGAAGGAAAACCCTTTTACTCATTCTGCTCACTTTAGATATCTTTGAGCTTATGAAAAAAGTTTCTAGATTTCTACTACGGGAATACGGGTTTAAAGTGAGAGTTAAGCGGATAAACCGAATTTGGAAGAAACTGTGGAATCTGCCAGATTCTCAAAAGAGTGCTATAGAGGCTGCTATAGAAGCAGAAAACGAACTACAAGGGCTCAGGGAAGACGAAGAAGACAAAAAAGAAGCAGGGAATGCCTTAGAAGTAGAAGAATGGCAGGAGCGCCGAGAGGCGCATGAGATCCGAGCCATTTGTATAGCTGAGACGTGGGAACTCCTTCAATCGGGTCATGCAATAAGATCTCTGATACTATTAATCCAATCGTTTTTAAGGAAAAATGTGATCTTTCCTTTATTGATAATAGCTAAAAATATGGCTCGTATACTCTTATTTCAAAGTCCCGAATTGTTTCAGGATTTCGCGGATTTAAAGAAGGAAACTCACACCTTGTGCGATTTTGGTGGTATTCCACTTGACGAGTCACAAGACCCAATAGGGTGGTTCAAAGATGGTTGTCAGATAAGGATCCACTTTCCTTTTGAGTGGAAACCTTGGCGAGAACCCGATCAAAGCAAAGAGAGCAGTGTGGCAGAGGATTTTTATTTAACCGTTTTTGGAAGAATAACTACTATTCCTTTTGGTACGGCTCGCAAACCCTATCCATTTTTTAAAACCGTTTTTGAAGAACTAAAGAAAAAAAAAGCTTCTCAAGAACTCAAAAACCTACTCACAAGTGTAATTAGAAAGTTGCAAAAGAAGGGTTTTTTGAAGTTTAAAAGAGAAGGGTTTCTTCGAAAAGGTCTTTTAGCTTTTCAAAAAAAAGGCTTTCAATCCAAGCTGCTAAAGGGCGTAAAAGTAAAAAAAAGAACAAATTTGAAAAAAGGGCCACAATCTAAATTAACAAAAAAGAAAAAAGAAAGGAAAGTGGATAAAACAAGCACAATCATAAATGAAATAGAAAGGCTTATAAAAGAAAAGAAAAAAAGACTTTTCATTATTCAAACAAGCATTAGTTCGACCAAAACCAGTTCTCATTCTAAAATCTCAGAAGCACTACGAAGGGTTTCTAAAATATTCAAAAGAAGAAAGGCACGATTCATTCGTAAATCTAAAATTTTTAGAAAATTGATCATTGAATGGATATACGTGAAAATACTTTTCGATTTGAAAAAGAGATTTCTAGATGAAATAAATAAGAAAAGGAGTAGTCTGAAAATGGTTGCACAGTTTTTTTATAAATTCAAAAAAAAAAGAAAAAACAAAATGATTGGCAAGGGCATTAAAGGCATTAATAAAAAGAAAAGAACAAAAAGCCGTTTTATTTCAACTATAAAAAAACATAATTTTAATTTGAGAAATAGTCAAATTAGTAATAGTCAAAAAACCATTGTTTTTGACTTATCCTCTCTGTCACAAGCATATGTATTTTTTAAATTATCACAAACGGAGAAGTCTTCTTTTAGAGTATCTAAATTCCGTAATTTGAAAAATTTTAGACTTGGGATGAATCGATGGAAAGAATGGTTAAGAGGCCATTTTGACTACTATCTTTTATCTGACATTAGATGGTCCAGATTAGAAGCACAAAAATGGCGAAATAAAATGAATCAATGTCGCACGGCTGAAAATCACAATTTCAAGAAAGGGGATTTATATGAAGTAGACTCATTGCCGATTAACCCACAAAAATTGAAATTTAAAAAGCACCTTAGATATGATCTTTTAGCATATAGCTTCCTTAATGCTGAATATAAGAAGGATCCCTATGTCATAGCGCCATCATTAGTAAATAATAAACACACCGCAATTGCACATCTTTACAACCTACACAAAGATAGCCTTGTGGATATGCTGACAAGTAACTATCAAAATTTGCGCGATTCCATGGAAAAGCACCCTTTGTTGGATATGCATATGGACGTTAATAGGACGGCACTGCGTAGGCGGATGACTTATAATCAGATACGATTTGATGTTGAAGATAAGAAAAAAGGATCTAAGGTGGTGGATAAGGTCGCTATTGATTCTTGGGTAACTGGACAGAATAGGGTGCTCCCGGACGGGTGGTTACCGAAGCTCGATGTTTTGGAGTTGGTAGAGGCCGCAACTCTTGCCCTAGAAACCATACTGCACCACAACTATTTCTCTGTTTACGCCTTATTTTGTCCTGAGTTTGATAGGCATGGGCTAGACAAGTTTGTTCGGTATGAAAAGTCGTATGATAAAAGACGTACCCCGATTTTCAAAAAACAAAAAAGCATGGATAAGCGAAAAAAAGACTTGGCTGCTAGAAAAAAAAAACTTTCGGGGAGGGCCCAAGCGATAAAGATTGCTCAACGAGAGTTTGACCTGAGTTTGATACTAGAACCTGAAGAAGTTGAAAAAATCGACAATAAGAACTTTTTTGATTGGATGGGGTTAAATAATGAAAACGAACTAGAAGAACTAATGGAACGCAATAATGATGAAAAGAAAAGTTCTTTCCTAGGATCGAGTTTTTTTCTCTTCCCAGAATTTATCCAACTTTATAATTTACTAAATCTTTATGCGAAAGCGGAGTGGACCACGCCGATTCATTCTTTTTTGCAAAATCGAAAGATACGTTCGCGCTCCTCTTACGCGGATTTAAAGGTTGAGGTTGAAGGAGCGAATTGGTACATGTACGACAAAAAGGAATGGCCGGCGAAAGCACCTTGGGACTCGAACAGGGCCCGACGTCGTCGTCGACATCGCAGGGCGTTATTGAACCTAGGGAGAAAAGACCCTAGGAAGGAAACGACTTTGGACATTATGATAGATCCTAATGAGAGAGAAAGGGCTTATGCTGAGGCGATATCCGAAATGAAGGCCGAAGAACAAAAGAAAATAGACGAAGAATACGAAGAAGAAAAGGAAAAAAAGAAAAAAGAACAAGGAAAGGCCTTTGACGAAACAAGCTACAGAAAAAAACACAAAAAAAGATTTGCTCGGGTGAGTACATTGAAACCGATAAAGTATTCAAGGTTTCGAAAGACGGCGCTGAAGGATCTAAAAGAGTCGAATTATTTTCGGTATCAAGTGCACTATAGCCTACGTTATTTGATAGCCGACTATCTTACTAATGTTACACGCACAAGCCAAGTTACCAATAAAGCAACTAACCCGAAGCTACTTATTGTTTTCATTAAAGATCTTATAGAAATGAGTCAATTTGGAATCATGGGAACTACTCAAAATCAACTTCCAACCTTGCAAGATATCCTAAAAATGGGGTATCTCGTTCTGAACCCCATTCGTACCTTTAAAAGATTGAGGTGGGAGCGCATTACGTATGAAATCCTAGCGATTTCCCTGATTCATAAGAATCAATTCCAAAAATTGGCCTACACTCCGGGTCCGGACAATAAAAGAGACCCTTGTCTGGAGATAGGTGTGAACAAAGTGAAGCAAACTACATATAAGGTCCGCAAGGGGCGCAAGGTAGTAGAATCGTTGAGCGTACGAAGACTGACAGTTAAGAGGTGTTGGGGACTGCGTGTGTCTTATGGGAAATTTGGGTGTCCTAGGTCTTTCTGGACCAAATTGATTCGATATTTAGTTCACCCATTCGCAATCCCATTGAAAGCCAAAGGACGTGGAAAGAAACAGAGAAAGCGGTCTCCTTGGTCTTATGAGAGATTATTTGGTCTATTCAACTGGAAAACCGAAGTACGTCCAAAGAAACAGAGAAAGCGGACTCCTTGGTCTTATGAAAGAGTATTTGGTCAATTCCACGCAGACCAGATGAGGTTCTTTTATAAGATAGGTGTTTGCGGCAAGTTCAAGCGCGAATGCACAGCTATCCTTCTAAGCCTTCTAACTGACCCTAAGCATGCGAACGACAGAATCAAAAAGCTTATTCTTTTGGACGAGGGAGTGCCAGATACGCTTGTCGAAAAGGGTCTGCTTGTTCCTGAAAATCTTTTATCCCCCAGACGCCGCAGACAATTGAGAATTTTAAATGAACTAAATAAAAAAAAGAAAAAAGAGAAAAGAATCCCTAAAACAAAATTAACCCGCTACACCAAACTTCTTAAAGAAACTGGACGTATGGATTTGAACCTACTATTGAGAGAACTAGACGAACGAGAAAAGAGACAAGGAGAGGAACGACTAAATCTAGTTCAAAAGAAAGAAAGAGAACAAGAAGAACTACGCAAGAAAGAAGAAGAAAGCAAAGAATTAAATAGAATCAGAAAGAAACTAATGAGATTAAAGTTTTTTCTTTGGCCGAATTATCGACTCGAAGACTTAGCTTGTATGAATCGCTATTGGTTTGATACTACTAATGGCAGCCGTTTCAGTATGTTAAGGATCCGAGTATATCCACGATTGAAAACCCGTTAATCTTCCAGTTTGACTATAATACCCATACCATTATAATGGATTGTTTTACATTCCAGGTGTACCCCATGGAATATAGAAATGGCTCAACAAAAGCTTCTTTCTTTTGTTGAGCCATTGTTTGATTTTTAGATTTTCATTTGAATATTCCAATTTTTCTCTTTTGTTTATCTTGTGTAAGTGGAGAAAGAAATAGACTCTTCTTTTGTATCCCGAGCCGAATCCAATTTCAATTTGAATGAATTGTTGATTCATTTTTGATTTTCAAAAATGAGAAGTTCATAACGAAATGAATATTTTATTATATAAAAAATGGATCAATTCAAAAAGAACTAGGATTCTTATTACTGATCAGTCAAATTCATTTTTTAAAAAAAGAAAAGATAAGGAAACCTTGTTTTATGGTAAAAACTCCATTAATTTCAGTTATCTCGCAAGAAGAAAAAGAAAAGAATAGAGGGTCCGTTGAATTTCAAGTATTTTGTTTTAACAAGAAAATAGACAAAATTTCTTCCCATTTGAAATTGCACAGAAAGGACTATTTATCTCAGAGAGGTCTACATAAAATTTTGGGAAAACGCAATCGTCTGCTGTCTTATTTGTCAAAGAAAAATAGAGTACGTTATAAAGAATTAATAAATAGGTTGAATATTCGCGAGTCAAAAACTCGTTCAATTTGAAATGTTATTTTCAATTATTTGCTTTATTAGATTTTTGCATTTGGATGAATGTCTTTTCGTTTTCGGCAATTCATGAAAGAAAAAATCGAGGAAAAACTTATGACTATACCAGCTACAAGAAAAGACCTCATGATAGTCAATATGGGCCCTCACCACCCATCAATGCACGGTGTTCTTCGGCTCATCCTTACTCTAGATGGTGAAGATGTTATCGACTGTGAACCCGTATTGGGTTATTTACACAGAGGGATGGAAAAAATTGCGGAAAATCGAACTATTATACAATATCTGCCTTATGTAACACGTTGGGATTATTTGGCTACTATGTTCACAGAAGTAATAACTGTAAATGCCCCAGAGCAATTGGGAAATATTCAAGTACCTAAAAGGGCTGGCTATATCAGAACAATTATGCTCGAATTAAGTCGTATAGCTTCTCATCTATTATGGCTTGGACCCTTTATGGCCGATATTGGCGCACAAACCCCCTTTTTTTATATTTTCAGAGAAAGAGAATTAATATATGATCTGTTTGAAGCAGCCACCGGTATGAGAATGATGCATAATTATTTTCGTATCGGAGGAGTTGCAGCCGATCTACCTCATGGCTGGATAGATAAATGCTTGGATTTCTGTAATTATTTTTTAACAGGACTTGCTGAATATGAAAAGCTTATTACGCGGAATCCTATTTTTTTAGAGCGAGTAGAGGGAATAGGCATTATTGGTAAAGAAGAAGCAATAAATTGGGGTTTATCAGGACCAATGCTACGAGCTTCCGGAATGCAATGGGATCTTCGTAAAATCGAGAATTCTGAATGTTACAAAAAATTCGATTGGGAGGTTCAGTGGCAAAAAGAAGGAGATTCATTAGCTCGCTATTTAGTCCGAATCGGTGAAATGAGGGAATCCATAAAAATTATTCAACAGGCTCTGGAAGGAATTCCGGGAGGTCCTTATGAGAATTTAGAAATTCGATGTTTTGATAGAGAAAGGTATCCAGAATGGGGCGGTTTTGAATATCGATTCATTAGTAAAAAACCTTCTCCTACTTTTGAATTGCCGAAACAAGAACTTTATGTGAGAGTTGAAGCCCCAAAAGGAGAATTGGGAGTTTTTATGATAGGAGATCGGAGCAGCTTTCCTTGGAGATGGAAAATACGTCCACCGGGTTTTATGAATTTGCAAATTCTTCCTCAGTTAGTTAAAAGAATGAAATTGGCTGATATTATGACAATACTAGGTAGCATAGATATCATTATGGGAGAAGTTGATCGTTGAGATGATAATTGATACACCAGAAGTACAAGATATCAATTCTTTTTCCAGATTCGAATCCCTACAAGAGATATATGGGATCGTCTGGATGCTTGTCCCTATTTTCACCCTTGTAGTGGGAATCACAATAGGTGTATTAGTAATTGTGTGGTTAGAAAGAGAAATATCCGCGGGGATACAACAACGTATTGGGCCTGAATACGCCGGTCCTTTCGGAATTCTTCAAGCTCTAGCAGATGGGACAAAACTGCTTTTGAAAGAGAACCTTCTTCCATCTAGAGGGGATAGCCCTTTGTTCAGTATTGGCCCATCCATGGCAGTTATATCAATTCTTCTAAGTTATTCAGTAATTCCTTTTAGCTATCGCCTTGTTTTAGCTGATCTAAATGTTGGTGTTTTTTTATGGATTGCCATTTCAAGTATTGCTCCCATTGGACTTCTTATGTCAGGATATGGATCAAATAATAAATATTCCTTTTTAGGTGGTCTACGAGCTGCCGCTCAATCAATTAGTTATGAAATACCATTAACTCTATGTGTGTTGTCAATATCTCTACGTGTGATTCGTTAAAACAGAAACCCGCATTCGGGTTGAGGAACTAAACCAGATAGTTATATGAGTGAAAGAAAACAGCTTCTATTCTATAGTCTAAAATGCGAAATTGGCAGTAAAAAACGGAGTCTCATTTCCTATGTACAAGAGGTAAGCGGAAGTAAACATTAAGGGAAAGGGCCCTTGCCCCAAGATTGGTTGAGTAGTCATCCTGGCTTGAAGCGGGCTCAAAAGATCAACCGGATACGGTTTTCCTTACCCTTTCTGCCTATTCCCTCATATCTATTACCATAACAATACCAAATGGGGAGCTCCTTTCAAATGAGTGGATAGTTAGGAACACCAAAATACATAAAGGATTGGTAATGGAGATTTTGTAAATTGTCCAAAAGGAAAGGACATTGTTACATAACATAAAAAGAAGAGTAATTGGGGGCTTTAAGTTGGTAGAAATGATCAAGCAGTACTCCTCGCAATTCCGACCTAGAGTATGCTCCGATCCACCGATTCAATAAATAACTATCAGGAACGAAATAATCCTTTATTCACTTTTTTGAAACCCCCCTTTAGAAAATCAAAATAAAAAAGCCTTGGAACTCACTACGTTAATCTAGACAATTAAAAATAAATAGGTTATCATACTTTCGAGTAAGCCGCTATGGTGAAATTGGTAGACACGCTGCTCTTAGGAAGCAGTGCTAAAGCATCTCGGTTCGAGTCCGAGTAGCGGCATATGCTTTTCTATTCGAGATCAAATAAAACCTAAAAATTTTTTCTTTTTTATTGTAAAAAAATCCATTTCCGATTTCCATTTCTTATATTTATTTTAATTGGAGGAACCCTCACTTATCTTATTTGTATGATCTTTTTGACTTTAGAGCACATATTGACGCATATATGTTTTTCGGTTGTTGTAATTACAATTACAATTCATTTAATAACTTTATTGGTCAATGAAATTGTAGGACTACAAAATTCGTCAGAAAAGGGCATGCTAGTGACTTTGTTCTCTATAACCGGATTATTAATAACTCGTTGGGTTTATTCAGGGCATTTCCCATTAAGTAATTTATATGAATCATTAATCTTTCTTTCATGGAATTTCTCCATTATTAATATGCTTCCGTATTTGAAAAAGTTTCAAAATCATTTAAGCGCAATAACCTCACCAAGTACTCTTTTTATCCAAGGCTTTTCTACTTCAGGTCTTTTAACTCAAATCCAGCAACCCAAAATCTTAGTGCCCGCTCTCCACTCCCAGTGGTTAATGATGCACGTAAGTATGATGATATTGAGTTATGCATCTCTTTTGTGTGGATCGTTATTATCAATAGCTCTATTAGTCATTACATTTCGAAAAAGTGGAAGGGTGGTTGGTAAAAGAAATTTTTTATTAAAACGGTTCTTTTCCAATATCCAATACATAAATGAAAGAGAGGAGATGTTACTAAAAACTCCTTTTCCTTCTTCTGTAAATTATTACAAGTCTCACTTGCTTCAACAATTTGATTATTGGAGTTATCGTATAATTAGTCTAGGATTTCTCTTTTTAACCACAGGAATTCTTTCGGGAGCAGTCTGGGCTAATGAGGCATGGGGGTCGTATTGGAGTTGGGACCCAAAGGAAACTTGGGCGTTTATTACTTGGACGATATTTGCGATTTATTTACATATTCGAGAAAAGAAAAACTCGGAAGGTGTAAATTCCGCAATTGTGGCTTCTATTGGCTTTCTTATAATTTGGATATGCTATTTCGGAATTAATATATTAAAAGTAGGATTACATAGTTATGGTTCATTTCCAATTTAATAGAATGAAATTGAAGGTTTTTAATGAGAAATAGAAAACCAGATTGTCGAAGCAAAGGGCTTGCAGAAAAATAAGAAAACGTCGTAAAAGTCGTTGAGAACCATTCGAATCACTACACAGAATTTGATTCAAATGGTTTTCACAAGAGCTAAGTATGTCTGAGTACAAATCAGTTTTTTCTTATTACTTAACTTTAAATTAAGGCAAAGAGACGCTTTTTTCATTGTGCGAGTCCAACAAAAATGTGACTTTGATATAGGATTTCGTTTTTGACTTTTTTGTTTTATTTTTGAAAGCTATCTATAAAAAAAATTTGATACAATCAATTCAACCTTGTCAACCGACAATGAGAGAAGAAAATCGGGATAAAGACCCATACCTATTACAGGTAAAAGCATAGAAATCGAAACAAATAACTCTCGCGGACCAGAATCAAAAAAAGAGGAGTTTGGGGCATTAAAAAGCCTGTAACCATAGAACATTTGGCGTAACATAGATAGTGAATAAATCGGAGTTAATATCATTCCAATTGCAATTACAAAAGTAATTATTATTTTCGGTATTAATAGAAATTTTTGGCTGGTGATTATTCCAAAAAAGACTATCAATTCTGCAACAAAACCACTCATGCCCGGTAATGCAAGGGAAGCCATCGATAAGATACTGAACATCGTAAATATTTTCGGAATGGCGACGGCCATTCCACCCATTTCATCGAAAAAACCAATACGTATTCTATCATAACTCGTCCCTGCCAAGAAAAAAAGCGCAGCACCAATAAATCCATGAGAGATTATTTGTAAAAGAGCTCCACTGAGTCCCGCATCCGTTATAGAACCAATTCCTATAATTATGAAACCCATATGAGATACAGAGGAGTAGGCTATTCTTTTTTTTAAATTACGTTGACCAAGAGATGTCGAAGCTGCATAAACTATTTGGATTGCGCCTACTATAATGAAGTAGGGGGCAAATATCGAATGCGCATGGGGCAATAATTCCATATTGATCCGAACCAATCCATAAGCTCCCATTTTTAATAAGATTCCAGCTAGAAGCATACAAGTACTGTAATGGGCCTCTCCATGAGTGTCTGGTAACCATGTATGTAAGGGTATGATCGGTGATTTGACAGCAAAAGCAATAAGAAAGCCGATATAGAAGATTATTTCTAGTGCGACAGGATACGATCTATGAGCTAATATTTCAAAATTGAATGTTGGCTTGTTAGAACCGTATAACCCGATACCTAGAACGCCTATTAATAAAAAGATGGAACTTCCTGCAGTGTACAAAATAAACTTTGTAGATGAATACAGGCGTTTCTTTCCCCCCCACATGGATAAAAGTAAATAAACGGGAATTAACTCTAGCTCCCACATTAGGAAAAAAAGCAAAAGATCCTGAGAAGAAAATGATCCTATTTGACCACTGTACATTGCTAACATCATGAAATGGAATAATCGGGAATCTCGAGTAATGGGCCAAGCCGCTAACGTAGCCAAAGTGGTGACAAATCCCGTCAGTAAAATGGGTCCGAGGGAGAGTCCATCTATTCCCAATCTCCAGTCAAAATGAAAAAAAGGGATCCATTTAGAATCCTCCACCAGTTGGATTAATGGATCGTCCAATTGGAAATGATAACAGAATGCATAGGCCGTTAGAAGGAGTTCTAGTGAACAGACGCACAAAGTATACCATTTAGTTACCTTATTTCCTCTATGAGGGAGAAAGAAAATCAAAGAACCCGCTGAAATCGGAAAAATAACAATTATTGTTAACCAAGGAACATAATTCATGGTAAAGACAAGATAAACTTGGACCATAAAACCCATGCTCAAAAATAGAATCTATTAATCTATATTCTCTTTTTTTTTCGAGTACGGGTTTTGGCGGTAAAAAAAGAAGAAAAATGTATTCAATTCAACTGGGGTTTTCCGAAAGGTATTAATAAGCTAGACCCATACTTCGAGTTGTTTCATGCCATAAATAAACCCGAACACTTAAGAAATCTGTTGGACAGGCGGATTCACATCTTTTACATCCAACACAGTCCTCTGTTCTTGGAGCGGAAGCAATTTGCTTAGCTTTACATCCGTCCCAGGGTATCATTTCTAATACATCTGTAGGGCAGGCTCTGACACATTGAGTACACCCTATACATGTATCATAAATTTTTACTGAGTGTGACATGGGGTCTATATTTGTTTATACGTCATAAATTTTCGATCTAGTCAATTCGTTTTGAAATAACGGATATATTTCGCCACCAGATGAATCAATGATTTAGCAGAATTTTTTAACCTACTACTTTTGGTCGTAAAAAAGGCCCAAGAGACTTTGCTTTGATTTCCTCTGTTTTCGCAAATAGAATCTAGGTCACATATCATAATACCAACTTCAATTAATGTATGAGAAAATATGAATTAGATAATTCATACTACTTATTCAATAAATTCGATTGATTAAGACGAATTGATTTTTTATTACGATAAATTGACGAAAGAATAGCCGGTCCAATAGCTGCTTCAGCGGCTGCAATGGCTATAACAAAAAGGGAGAAAATGTCACCTTTTAGTTGGCGACTATCAAAAAAATCAGAAAATGTTACAAAATTTAAATTAACCCCATTCAGCATAAGTTCAAGAGACATAAGAGCCCTAATCATATTCCGACTCGTAATCAATCCATAGATACCAATAGAAAATAAAAAAGAACTCAAAACAAGGACATGTTCGAGTATCATTGAAGAGCTCCTTATGCATTTGAATTCATTTCAATAGCGACAAGAATGCAACGGATTCGATTCTTTTTAATGCTACTAAAAACAATTATGAAACAAAGGCAATATGTCGAAAAAATAGATTTTACATTTTTAAAATTAAAAAAATAGAATGAAAAGTCTTCACGCAGAATTCAAAGCAAATAGATATGATAAAACAGAAGAGCATTTCACTTCGAATTTTTGTTGTTTTGCCTGTTAGATTAGAAATGAAAAAGTTTTTTTACTGACGAGCCACAGAAATTGCACCTAACAAAGCAACTAAAAGAATTATAGAAATGAGTTCAAATGGAAGAAAAAAATCTGTTGATAAATGAATTCCAAGCTGTTGACTATTACTTATCAAATCTTTCTCTAAAATCTGGTTTGATCTTGTAGTCCAAATAATCCCATACCATGATGTATTTAGAATAGTATTAATTAGTGAAAGAAAAAGAATTGTAGAAATTAGTGAAGTAAGCCCATCCCCAACAGTCCAAAGAGGACTATCTTTGTAATATTCTGAACCATTCATGAACATCACAGCAAATATTATTAAAACGTTTATAGCTCCTACGTAAATAAGGAGCTGTGCAGCAGCTACAAAAAAGGAGTTTGATAGAATATAAAATAAAGATATACAAATAAAAACAAATCCCAAAGAAAAGGCAGAATAAATAGGGTTGGTAAGTAATACGACTCCTAGACTCCCTAATATAAGACTTGATCCCAGAAATACTAAAATAAAATCGTGTATTGGTCCGGTCAAATCCATTATATTTAATAAATAAATAGAAATCTTTTTCATGACCTTATTGACCCCACCAGGAAAACTTTTACGACACCAACCCATTAAGATTCAATTACAATTTTAATGAGTGTGAATTGCCGTAGGTCGAATAATTCGACAACCCCCCACTCTATATTTCGAATAAAGAAAAGGTATGTTAATAAACTTAAAATCCAAACGAAGCCGGGGTTCTTACTAACCAATCAATAGTTCCAGTTTGTCCTTATTGAACAAGAAAAAAAGACCGGATTCTTTATTCTTTTAGGCCAAAGATGAACTTTAGTAATTGGAATGTTTTTAATTAAAAAGGGGTTTATCCACTTTTGATTTTAGGTGAATTCAAAATGGTTCGGATTGTATAATCCTCAATTACTGGCATTGGTAAACGACCCAGAGCTGTTTGATTATAATTCAATTCGTGACGATCATAGGTTGAAAGTTCATATTCTTCGGTCATGGATAAACAATTTGTTGGACAATACTCAACGCAATTACCACAAAATATACAAATTCCAAAATCAATACTGTAATTAAGTAAGCGTTTCTTTCGAATATCAGTTTCAAATTTCCAATCAACAACAGGTAGATCTATAGGACATACACGAACACATACTTCACACGCAATGCATTTATCAAATTCAAAATGGATTCGACCGCGAAAACGCTCCGATGTAATTAATTTTTCATAGGGATATTGAATAGTTACAGGGAAACGATTTGCGTGGGATAAGGTAATCATCAAACTTTGACCAATGTACCTTGCGGCTCGTACTGTTTGTTGACCATAATTCATGAATCCAGTTACCATAGAGAACATATCGTGAATAGCACTAAATAATTTTACCTTTCTTTCTCTTGTTTCATACACACCGTGAAGATAGAATCTTCTAGTCCTTTTTTATTTCCCTTACAGCGAAAAGAGTTGAGAAGAAGTTGTTAATAATAAATTACCGAGAGAAATAGGTAAAAGAAATTTCCACCCAAAATTTAATAGTTGGTCCATTCTTAGTCTAGGTAAAGTCCATCTTGTTGTGATAGAAATAAACAAGAAAAAAAAAGTTTTAGCTAATGTAATAAAAAGTGTGAGTGTTGTTCTAAAGATTCCACCTGTGTTATTTATTTCAACTAATGAAGGAAAGTCTATGTACGGAATAGAGAGATTCCAACCGCCCAAATAAAGAATTGTTACAAATAAGGAAGAAACTAATAAATTTAAATAGGAAGTGACGTAAAATAAACCAAACTTTATACCAGAATATTCGGTTTGATAGCCGGCTACTAACTCTTCCTCTGCTTCTGGTAAATCAAAGGGTAATCTTTCGCATTCGGCTAGGGAAGCAATTAGAAAAATAAGAAACCCTATAGGTTGACGCCACAAATTCCATCCCCAAAAACCATATTTTGACTGCGCCTCAATTATATCAACCGTACTTGAACTATTAGAAAATCCTAGTCGGCAAAATCATCACTATTCCCATCGCTATTACAGAACCGTACGTGAGATTTTTTTACCTCATACGGCTCCTCAAAGGCCTTAAATAAATTGAAGTACCAAGTCAAGTCCTTTTTATCTGGCTCTATTTGTAGGCTAGATAAAGTTTTTAAAAATCTATTGAAAGGTACCGAATTAAACCAAAGGAATTCTGTCTACTAAAAACGAAAAGAAATAATAAAGGAAAAAAGTACTTCTGAATTGATCTCATCCTTTAATATTTCCGTTTTGCTTTCTTGAGTAATAGCTTAATCCTTGAATAAAATACCCCGTCTCAAGATATACACAAATATTCCGACCCAGGATTTTCGATTACGAAAGCGGTTTTACATTATTTTCGTTAAGTTCAGGACTTGAATAATGGCACGAGTTCTATCTTTCTAAAATTAGAATTTCAATAAAAAGAGAAAAATGGACTTTTTTCTTTCTATTGTAATGTATTGAAATTCTAGTCTTACTCTTTTTTTTTTTTCGTTTTCCTATTCTTCTTTCTAAAGGGGGGTTTCAAAAAAGTGAATAAAGGATTATTTCGTTCCTGATAGTTATTTATTGAATCGGTGGATCGGAGCATACTCTAGGTCGGAATTGCGAGGAGTACTGCTTGATCATTTCTACCAACTTAAAGCCCCCAATTACTCTTCTTTTTATGTTATGTAACAATGTCCTTTCCTTTTGGACAATTTACAAAATCTCCATTACCAATCCTTTATGTATTTTGGTGTTCCTAACTATCCACTCATTTGAAAGGAGCTCCCCATTTGGTATTGTTATGGTAATAGATATGAGGGAATAGGCAGAAAGGGTAAGGAAAACCGTATCCGGTTGATCTTTTGAGCCCGCTTCAAGCCAGGATGACTACTCAACCAATCTTGGGGCAAGGGCCCTTTCCCTTAATGTTTACTTCCGCTTACCTCTTGTACATAGGAAATGAGACTCCGTTTTTTACTGCCAATTTCGCATTTTAGACTATAGAATAGAAGCTGTTTTCTTTCACTCATATAACTATCTGGTTTAGTTCCTCAACCCGAATGCGGGTTTCTGTTTTAACGAATCACACGTAGAGATATTGACAACACACATAGAGTTAATGGTATTTCATAACTAATTGATTGAGCGGCAGCTCGTAGACCACCTAAAAAGGAATATTTATTATTTGATCCATATCCTGACATAAGAAGTCCAATGGGAGCAATACTTGAAATGGCAATCCATAAAAAAACACCAACATTTAGATCAGCTAAAACAAGGCGATAGCTAAAAGGAATTACTGAATAACTTAGAAGAATTGATATAACTGCCATGGATGGGCCAATACTGAACAAAGGGCTATCCCCTCTAGATGGAAGAAGGTTCTCTTTCAAAAGCAGTTTTGTCCCATCTGCTAGAGCTTGAAGAATTCCGAAAGGACCGGCGTATTCAGGCCCAATACGTTGTTGTATCCCCGCGGATATTTCTCTTTCTAACCACACAATTACTAATACACCTATTGTGATTCCCACTACAAGGGTGAAAATAGGGACAAGCATCCAGACGATCCCATATATCTCTTGTAGGGATTCGAATCTGGAAAAAGAATTGATATCTTGTACTTCTGGTGTATCAATTATCATCTCAACGATCAACTTCTCCCATAATGATATCTATGCTACCTAGTATTGTCATAATATCAGCCAATTTCATTCTTTTAACTAACTGAGGAAGAATTTGCAAATTCATAAAACCCGGTGGACGTATTTTCCATCTCCAAGGAAAGCTGCTCCGATCTCCTATCATAAAAACTCCCAATTCTCCTTTTGGGGCTTCAACTCTCACATAAAGTTCTTGTTTCGGCAATTCAAAAGTAGGAGAAGGTTTTTTACTAATGAATCGATATTCAAAACCGCCCCATTCTGGATACCTTTCTCTATCAAAACATCGAATTTCTAAATTCTCATAAGGACCTCCCGGAATTCCTTCCAGAGCCTGTTGAATAATTTTTATGGATTCCCTCATTTCACCGATTCGGACTAAATAGCGAGCTAATGAATCTCCTTCTTTTTGCCACTGAACCTCCCAATCGAATTTTTTGTAACATTCAGAATTCTCGATTTTACGAAGATCCCATTGCATTCCGGAAGCTCGTAGCATTGGTCCTGATAAACCCCAATTTATTGCTTCTTCTTTACCAATAATGCCTATTCCCTCTACTCGCTCTAAAAAAATAGGATTCCGCGTAATAAGCTTTTCATATTCAGCAAGTCCTGTTAAAAAATAATTACAGAAATCCAAGCATTTATCTATCCAGCCATGAGGTAGATCGGCTGCAACTCCTCCGATACGAAAATAATTATGCATCATTCTCATACCGGTGGCTGCTTCAAACAGATCATATATTAATTCTCTTTCTCTGAAAATATAAAAAAAGGGGGTTTGTGCGCCAATATCGGCCATAAAGGGTCCAAGCCATAATAGATGAGAAGCTATACGACTTAATTCGAGCATAATTGTTCTGATATAGCCAGCCCTTTTAGGTACTTGAATATTTCCCAATTGCTCTGGGGCATTTACAGTTATTACTTCTGTGAACATAGTAGCCAAATAATCCCAACGTGTTACATAAGGCAGATATTGTATAATAGTTCGATTTTCCGCAATTTTTTCCATCCCTCTGTGTAAATAACCCAATACGGGTTCACAGTCGATAACATCTTCACCATCTAGAGTAAGGATGAGCCGAAGAACACCGTGCATTGATGGGTGGTGAGGGCCCATATTGACTATCATGAGGTCTTTTCTTGTAGCTGGTATAGTCATAAGTTTTTCCTCGATTTTTTCTTTCATGAATTGCCGAAAACGAAAAGACATTCATCCAAATGCAAAAATCTAATAAAGCAAATAATTGAAAATAACATTTCAAATTGAACGAGTTTTTGACTCGCGAATATTCAACCTATTTATTAATTCTTTATAACGTACTCTATTTTTCTTTGACAAATAAGACAGCAGACGATTGCGTTTTCCCAAAATTTTATGTAGACCTCTCTGAGATAAATAGTCCTTTCTGTGCAATTTCAAATGGGAAGAAATTTTGTCTATTTTCTTGTTAAAACAAAATACTTGAAATTCAACGGACCCTCTATTCTTTTCTTTTTCTTCTTGCGAGATAACTGAAATTAATGGAGTTTTTACCATAAAACAAGGTTTCCTTATCTTTTCTTTTTTTAAAAAATGAATTTGACTGATCAGTAATAAGAATCCTAGTTCTTTTTGAATTGATCCATTTTTTATATAATAAAATATTCATTTCGTTATGAACTTCTCATTTTTGAAAATCAAAAATGAATCAACAATTCATTCAAATTGAAATTGGATTCGGCTCGGGATACAAAAGAAGAGTCTATTTCTTTCTCCACTTACACAAGATAAACAAAAGAGAAAAATTGGAATATTCAAATGAAAATCTAAAAATCAAACAATGGCTCAACAAAAGAAAGAAGCTTTTGTTGAGCCATTTCTATATTCCATGGGGTACACCTGGAATGTAAAACAATCCATTATAATGGTATGGGTATTATAGTCAAACTGGAAGATTAACGGGTTTTCAATCGTGGATATACTCGGATCCTTAACATACTGAAACGGCTGCCATTAGTAGTATCAAACCAATAGCGATTCATACAAGCTAAGTCTTCGAGTCGATAATTCGGCCAAAGAAAAAACTTTAATCTCATTAGTTTCTTTCTGATTCTATTTAATTCTTTGCTTTCTTCTTCTTTCTTGCGTAGTTCTTCTTGTTCTCTTTCTTTCTTTTGAACTAGATTTAGTCGTTCCTCTCCTTGTCTCTTTTCTCGTTCGTCTAGTTCTCTCAATAGTAGGTTCAAATCCATACGTCCAGTTTCTTTAAGAAGTTTGGTGTAGCGGGTTAATTTTGTTTTAGGGATTCTTTTCTCTTTTTTCTTTTTTTTATTTAGTTCATTTAAAATTCTCAATTGTCTGCGGCGTCTGGGGGATAAAAGATTTTCAGGAACAAGCAGACCCTTTTCGACAAGCGTATCTGGCACTCCCTCGTCCAAAAGAATAAGCTTTTTGATTCTGTCGTTCGCATGCTTAGGGTCAGTTAGAAGGCTTAGAAGGATAGCTGTGCATTCGCGCTTGAACTTGCCGCAAACACCTATCTTATAAAAGAACCTCATCTGGTCTGCGTGGAATTGACCAAATACTCTTTCATAAGACCAAGGAGTCCGCTTTCTCTGTTTCTTTGGACGTACTTCGGTTTTCCAGTTGAATAGACCAAATAATCTCTCATAAGACCAAGGAGACCGCTTTCTCTGTTTCTTTCCACGTCCTTTGGCTTTCAATGGGATTGCGAATGGGTGAACTAAATATCGAATCAATTTGGTCCAGAAAGACCTAGGACACCCAAATTTCCCATAAGACACACGCAGTCCCCAACACCTCTTAACTGTCAGTCTTCGTACGCTCAACGATTCTACTACCTTGCGCCCCTTGCGGACCTTATATGTAGTTTGCTTCACTTTGTTCACACCTATCTCCAGACAAGGGTCTCTTTTATTGTCCGGACCCGGAGTGTAGGCCAATTTTTGGAATTGATTCTTATGAATCAGGGAAATCGCTAGGATTTCATACGTAATGCGCTCCCACCTCAATCTTTTAAAGGTACGAATGGGGTTCAGAACGAGATACCCCATTTTTAGGATATCTTGCAAGGTTGGAAGTTGATTTTGAGTAGTTCCCATGATTCCAAATTGACTCATTTCTATAAGATCTTTAATGAAAACAATAAGTAGCTTCGGGTTAGTTGCTTTATTGGTAACTTGGCTTGTGCGTGTAACATTAGTAAGATAGTCGGCTATCAAATAACGTAGGCTATAGTGCACTTGATACCGAAAATAATTCGACTCTTTTAGATCCTTCAGCGCCGTCTTTCGAAACCTTGAATACTTTATCGGTTTCAATGTACTCACCCGAGCAAATCTTTTTTTGTGTTTTTTTCTGTAGCTTGTTTCGTCAAAGGCCTTTCCTTGTTCTTTTTTCTTTTTTTCCTTTTCTTCTTCGTATTCTTCGTCTATTTTCTTTTGTTCTTCGGCCTTCATTTCGGATATCGCCTCAGCATAAGCCCTTTCTCTCTCATTAGGATCTATCATAATGTCCAAAGTCGTTTCCTTCCTAGGGTCTTTTCTCCCTAGGTTCAATAACGCCCTGCGATGTCGACGACGACGTCGGGCCCTGTTCGAGTCCCAAGGTGCTTTCGCCGGCCATTCCTTTTTGTCGTACATGTACCAATTCGCTCCTTCAACCTCAACCTTTAAATCCGCGTAAGAGGAGCGCGAACGTATCTTTCGATTTTGCAAAAAAGAATGAATCGGCGTGGTCCACTCCGCTTTCGCATAAAGATTTAGTAAATTATAAAGTTGGATAAATTCTGGGAAGAGAAAAAAACTCGATCCTAGGAAAGAACTTTTCTTTTCATCATTATTGCGTTCCATTAGTTCTTCTAGTTCGTTTTCATTATTTAACCCCATCCAATCAAAAAAGTTCTTATTGTCGATTTTTTCAACTTCTTCAGGTTCTAGTATCAAACTCAGGTCAAACTCTCGTTGAGCAATCTTTATCGCTTGGGCCCTCCCCGAAAGTTTTTTTTTTCTAGCAGCCAAGTCTTTTTTTCGCTTATCCATGCTTTTTTGTTTTTTGAAAATCGGGGTACGTCTTTTATCATACGACTTTTCATACCGAACAAACTTGTCTAGCCCATGCCTATCAAACTCAGGACAAAATAAGGCGTAAACAGAGAAATAGTTGTGGTGCAGTATGGTTTCTAGGGCAAGAGTTGCGGCCTCTACCAACTCCAAAACATCGAGCTTCGGTAACCACCCGTCCGGGAGCACCCTATTCTGTCCAGTTACCCAAGAATCAATAGCGACCTTATCCACCACCTTAGATCCTTTTTTCTTATCTTCAACATCAAATCGTATCTGATTATAAGTCATCCGCCTACGCAGTGCCGTCCTATTAACGTCCATATGCATATCCAACAAAGGGTGCTTTTCCATGGAATCGCGCAAATTTTGATAGTTACTTGTCAGCATATCCACAAGGCTATCTTTGTGTAGGTTGTAAAGATGTGCAATTGCGGTGTGTTTATTATTTACTAATGATGGCGCTATGACATAGGGATCCTTCTTATATTCAGCATTAAGGAAGCTATATGCTAAAAGATCATATCTAAGGTGCTTTTTAAATTTCAATTTTTGTGGGTTAATCGGCAATGAGTCTACTTCATATAAATCCCCTTTCTTGAAATTGTGATTTTCAGCCGTGCGACATTGATTCATTTTATTTCGCCATTTTTGTGCTTCTAATCTGGACCATCTAATGTCAGATAAAAGATAGTAGTCAAAATGGCCTCTTAACCATTCTTTCCATCGATTCATCCCAAGTCTAAAATTTTTCAAATTACGGAATTTAGATACTCTAAAAGAAGACTTCTCCGTTTGTGATAATTTAAAAAATACATATGCTTGTGACAGAGAGGATAAGTCAAAAACAATGGTTTTTTGACTATTACTAATTTGACTATTTCTCAAATTAAAATTATGTTTTTTTATAGTTGAAATAAAACGGCTTTTTGTTCTTTTCTTTTTATTAATGCCTTTAATGCCCTTGCCAATCATTTTGTTTTTTCTTTTTTTTTTGAATTTATAAAAAAACTGTGCAACCATTTTCAGACTACTCCTTTTCTTATTTATTTCATCTAGAAATCTCTTTTTCAAATCGAAAAGTATTTTCACGTATATCCATTCAATGATCAATTTTCTAAAAATTTTAGATTTACGAATGAATCGTGCCTTTCTTCTTTTGAATATTTTAGAAACCCTTCGTAGTGCTTCTGAGATTTTAGAATGAGAACTGGTTTTGGTCGAACTAATGCTTGTTTGAATAATGAAAAGTCTTTTTTTCTTTTCTTTTATAAGCCTTTCTATTTCATTTATGATTGTGCTTGTTTTATCCACTTTCCTTTCTTTTTTCTTTTTTGTTAATTTAGATTGTGGCCCTTTTTTCAAATTTGTTCTTTTTTTTACTTTTACGCCCTTTAGCAGCTTGGATTGAAAGCCTTTTTTTTGAAAAGCTAAAAGACCTTTTCGAAGAAACCCTTCTCTTTTAAACTTCAAAAAACCCTTCTTTTGCAACTTTCTAATTACACTTGTGAGTAGGTTTTTGAGTTCTTGAGAAGCTTTTTTTTTCTTTAGTTCTTCAAAAACGGTTTTAAAAAATGGATAGGGTTTGCGAGCCGTACCAAAAGGAATAGTAGTTATTCTTCCAAAAACGGTTAAATAAAAATCCTCTGCCACACTGCTCTCTTTGCTTTGATCGGGTTCTCGCCAAGGTTTCCACTCAAAAGGAAAGTGGATCCTTATCTGACAACCATCTTTGAACCACCCTATTGGGTCTTGTGACTCGTCAAGTGGAATACCACCAAAATCGCACAAGGTGTGAGTTTCCTTCTTTAAATCCGCGAAATCCTGAAACAATTCGGGACTTTGAAATAAGAGTATACGAGCCATATTTTTAGCTATTATCAATAAAGGAAAGATCACATTTTTCCTTAAAAACGATTGGATTAATAGTATCAGAGATCTTATTGCATGACCCGATTGAAGGAGTTCCCACGTCTCAGCTATACAAATGGCTCGGATCTCATGCGCCTCTCGGCGCTCCTGCCATTCTTCTACTTCTAAGGCATTCCCTGCTTCTTTTTTGTCTTCTTCGTCTTCCCTGAGCCCTTGTAGTTCGTTTTCTGCTTCTATAGCAGCCTCTATAGCACTCTTTTGAGAATCTGGCAGATTCCACAGTTTCTTCCAAATTCGGTTTATCCGCTTAACTCTCACTTTAAACCCGTATTCCCGTAGTAGAAATCTAGAAACTTTTTTCATAAGCTCAAAGATATCTAAAGTGAGCAGAATGAGTAAAAGGGTTTTCCTTCGTTTGGGCAAAAAAAGGGGCGACTGGGCCCGGTGTTCATACCACCCACAAATCGTTACTTTTCGCCTTTGGGTACGGTCCGCACCTTTGACCATATTGCGACGAAAATGCGTGATCTTAGCGTAACGGTAAAAATACCATTGCTTCAGTTCACGTTTATCATGTCGCTCATAGTATTTCCAGACTTTGGTTCGAAATACCCTAAATTTTGCTTTTCTTGTCCGCAAATAGATGTCTTCGGATACTACATCGTCATTTCTTATCGTGTATTCACTATAATCTTTTTTTTCCTCATCGATGTTGTATTCCCACCGAGGAACTTTTTTCATGATTGTCCGTAGTTTCAGCTGAAACTTACGGTATTTTTGATATTTTTTGCGCATTTTCGGAATGTCTTTATGTGTGAACCCGCTCAAACCCTGATAGTAGGTATTCATAATGTCGTATACCGTGTTACGATTTCGACGTATTTTGTTTATTTTATCTAAAAATGGGTTTGGATAGGAATAAAGGTTTCTTTTTGAACTTGGTCTCAAATTAGAATTCAGAACCAAAATTCTAGTGAAAATCCGATTCAAGCGGCAAGCCTTCTTTTGTTTGTTTGTCAATGTTCCTTTCTTTGTCTTTTTCTTTAACTTTAGCAAAATCTTATAAGGAGCCTTTTTTTTAAGTATTCTCAAAGTTTTCTCTAATAGACTCTTTTCGAAAACTTGCCGTCTAAGCTTTTGTTTTGCCCGGCTTTCCCGTTCCTCTTTCTCGCGTTCGAGTATCAAATACTGCTCTTTCTGATTTAAAGGTCTCAAGTCTTTAAAAAAAAACCACATTGTTTGCAGGTGCTCTTCCTCGTCAACCCTCTGTTCCGCTGCTGTTTTCGTGAATTTATGGTTATACCAAAAAGCTCCGCGAGAAGGTCCATCCCAGACGGGGTCATTTTCCCTTTTTTTTCCTCCCGATGGGTGCATTTGGTCAAACAAGGTCTCAGAAATTGATCGCAAAGCTTTCGGAGTGTATTTGAATTGAAAGAGCTTTCTCCGTATGTCAAATGCATCCCTAAAAGGAGATCCGCTTTGTAGCTTCTGTACTCTTTTTCTTAATTCCTTGTTCAGACTGGCCCTTTTCTTGTCATTTCGTAAAACCCAAAGGGTGTACAATCTATCCCTATCGGGCAGTAGCTTGTTTTTTCTAAACAAAGAAAGTTTTCCTTCAATCATTTTATAAAAAGTGATTAAAGAAAGGGGATATGTGAAAGAGGTCCGTTCTTTTCCATCGCTTTCACATTTATAAAAACCAAATTGTGAAAATCCCCCTTTTTTGACACTATCTTCGTAGAAAGAAGTTTTGATGTAGCGGTAAGGTTGAACCCACCTGCGCGGATTGAAAAAGAAATGGGAAAAACCGCGGAAAATGGCGCTAAAAACCATTTTATGGTTGAACAAAAACCACTTCAGGAACTTCAAATCAGGGATATAAACGGACAAGAGATTGAAGTAGAGGTCAAAATGTTTGACCACGATCAAAAAGGGAGAAAAAAGGGGCTTGAATCGGTTCAAAAAGCGACTAGAAGACGAAAACAAGTCGAAAAGGTAACCATAAAAAAATTGCAACCGGTGGAAAAGGAAAGCATAAAATGAAAAGGACTCGAAAAAGCAATCTGAAAAGAAAGTATAAAGGGTATTTTCAAATCCTGTTTCTTCATCCATATCCGAAATTTCTTCATTCTCTTCCTCGTCGAGTTCGTTGCTGTCTCCCTTTTCACTTTCTTCGAGCTCTTCCTCATCCATATCCGAAATTTCTTTATTCCTTTCTTTATTCCTTTCCTCGTCGAGTTCGTCGCTGTGCTCTTTTTCTCTTTCTTTTCGTTTTTTGTTATTCTTTTTCGAAATTAGAGCCCTGTTTTTTTCTTCGTCATCTGACTTTTCGTCTTTCTTTTGTTCTTCTTCGAAGTACTCTAATGGATAGAATCCATTTTCTATCTCTCTTTGCACTTTGGCGTCTTCCTCTAGGCGTTCCATCCTAGCTAGCTCGACTGCATTAGGCACGGATGAACGATGAGGAACAAAAGGTATCGGCGATTTTCCTAAAAAATACAGGGCTACAATAAACAGAATCGTAGCTAATATTTGAATCATTTCATCGATTGTTTGTGCCTCACGGTATATCCCAGGTTTCATGACTTGATCTGGTTTATACTCAAACATTTGGGCTAGAGATATAGCCCTAGATCTTATCTTCTTGATTTTATCTTGAAGATACAGTTGATGAGTAAGAATTAGAAAGGCAGAGAAATTTTTCTGTAGCCATAATGTGAAAAATTGAACCAATTTGATACAAATCAAATGGCCTATACTCCAAACCAAAAAAGTAGTCGATATGTAGAGCACCTTATACTTGCATTGTATCAAGTACGCTATGATCATTCTCGAGAATATGGCGTTTGGAAAAAACGTAAAATTCAGTAATCTATAACTGAAACCATAAACAAAAGCTAGGGCTTGATCGCGTCTCGGAGCCGAAAACGATTTTGGTAGATAAATGTCTAGATGATGATTGGTCCAGAAAAATTGGTACAAAAGAAGGCAAAGAGCCAGTATGATTTTCAGGTAAAAATTGCTGACAATATTGTAAAAGGGCAAGTAGTAAATTAATAAATACCCCAACAAATGCCCCACCATAAATCCATTACTGAGTGCTCGCGCTTTACCAGTCCCCTCTTCGTCTTGAAAAATCCAATAGCGGACAAGGAAAAGATAACTTGTGATTTTTGAAAATGTGATTAACGACCCATAAAACAGCCCGAAAATCAAGGCTGCGCGAATATCCATACGTCTATTATTGAAAGTTTGCATATAAAGATCTTTGTCTCTCCTGGGCTCTTATTCTAAAAGGTGGAATAGAATAACAATTATAAAAAGTTATATAGAATAACAATTATAAAAGGTGGAATAGAAATTACAGGTTTCTTACATTATTGAAATACCGAATTCCTATTTTCAAGGAAATTGGAAAATCTGAAAGAATTCAGATTTCCCCCCTCTTTTTTTAGATTCGTCACTTCCCTTCATTATTCTTTTTTTTTATACCAAATAGACCTTACCAATACCTTGAAAAGGCGATTTACCAATACAATGAAAAGGACCCCTACCCCTACGATGCAGCAGCCTCCAAGAACAGAATTGAAACGAAAAGGTTTGATTAGACTTGGATCAGAACCATAAGTATAAACAGAGGAAAAAGAGCGCTCGGGGTTTTTTTGGGGTGTGTCCATTTCTGCCCTCAAACAAAAAACCGGAGGATCCTCTTTTTCACCTGGCAACAAAATGGAGCTCTTTTCGTCTCGATAAGGCTTTGGATTGATCCTCTTTGTTTGAACAACTAGAACTGGGTTATCCTTTCTAAAAGGTTTTATGGTTTCCCTCCCAGTTGATGATTCTTTTATAATCAGCTTATCATTTCTAAAAGGTTTTCTTTTTTCCCTTCCAATTGATGCTGATGTTTCTTTTAGAATCATCTTATCATTTCGATTTGGTTTCATTTTTTCCCTCCCAATTTATGATTCTTTTGTTTTTATTAATATCAGCTGGCTTAGCAAAAAAACGAAAAAAACTTTTAGAATTCCCGGTAGAAAGGGATTTCCCTAATGAAAAAGCTTTCAACGCTGCCTGATGCCCTTTGACTTTCCAGAGATTTTTCCGAATTCGCTTTTTTGAACTAGAAATACGTTTTTTGGGAACTGTCATTTTGAAATTCAAAAAGTTCTTCATTGCTATAGTGAAATGTGAAAGACATTTCGATTTTTTTATTTAAATACGGATTATGGGTACTCTTTTTCTATTTTTTTATTTAAATACGGATTATGGGTACTCTTTTTCTATTTTTTTATTTAAATACGGATTATGGGTACTCTTTTTCTATTTTTTTATTTAAATATGGATTATGGCCACTGCTATAGTCAAATCTAAAATACATTCTAAGGTTGAAGAACCCCAGCTTTACCTATTTAATTGAAAATGAATTTCAATCTTTTTTTCTATTAACTATTAAATTAAGTAGTGAAGCTCGAGAAGAGTCTAACTAATTGAAATTTCCAAAAGTTGAATGGGACTAATAGTACAAGTAAGCTTTAATATTTTCAAATAATTCTAGCAATATTTAGAATACTTAATACTTAAGAGTTAAGACTAGAAAAAGTCATTTGAGTTTAGAACATCTTTATTTATTATGGATCCTTTTCATTCAAAAAAAAGGGCCGGTGAATTAGAAAAAATGAATTAAGAATTTTTTTATTGATTTTTTTATGGAACATATATATCAATATTCATGGATTATACCGTTCATTCCACTTCCCGTTCCTATGTTAATAGGAGTTGGACTCCTACTTTTTCCAACGACAACAAAACATCTTCGGCGTATATGGGCCTTTCCTACTCTTTTTTTGTTAGGTCTAGTTATGCTTCTTTCGGCCTATATATTTATTCATCAACTAAATAAAAGTTATATCTATCAATATGTCTGGTCTTGGACCATCAATAATGATTTTTCTTTAGAGTTTGGTCATTTGGTAGATCCACTTACTTCTATCATGTCAATTTTAATTACTACGGTTGGGATTACGGTTCTTATTTATAGTGAGAAATATATGTTTCATGATCAAGGATATTTAAGATTTTTTTCTTATATGACCTTTTTTAATGTTTCAATGTTGGGCTTAGTCACTAGTTCCAATTTGATACAAGTTTATATTTTTTGGGAATTCGTTGGAATGTTTTCTTACCTATTAATAGGCTTTTGGTTTACACGACCGGTTGCCGCGAATGCCTGTCAAAAAGCATTTGTAACTAATCGTGTAGGTGATTTCAGTTTATTATTAGGAATTCTGGGTCTTTATTGGATAACGGGAAGTTTTGAATTTCGAGATTTGTTCGAAATCTTTTCGAATTTGGTTCATAATAATGAAATTCCTTTTTTCTTTTTGACTCTGTGTGCCTTCTTATTATTTGGGGGCGCACTTGCTAAATCCGCGCAATTTCCCCTTCATATATGGTTACCTGATGCCATGGAAGGACCTACTCCTATTTCAGCTCTTATCCATGCTGCTACTATGGTAGCCGCAGGCATTTTTCTTGTAGCTCGTCTTCTTCCTCTTTTCATAGTCATGCCTTACATACTGAATCTAATATCTTTCATAGGTATAATCACAGTCTTTTTAGGAGCTACTTTAGCTCTTTCTCAAAAGGATATTAAGAGGGGCTTAGCTTATTCTACAATGTCTCAATTGGGTTATATGATGTTAGCTCTAGGCATGGGGTCTTATCGAGCCGCTTTATTTCATTTGATTACTCATGCTTATTCGAAAGCATTGCTCTTTTTAGGAGCTGGATCCATAATTCATTCAATGGAAGCTCTTGTTGGTTATTCTCCAGAAAAAAGTCAGAATCTGGTTCTTATGGGCGGTTTAACAAAACATATGCCAATTACAAAAACTTCCTTTTTATTAGGTACACTTTCTCTTTGTGGTATTCCACCTCTTGCTTGTTTTTGGTCCAAAGATTCAATTCTTAATGATAGTTGGTTGTATTCACCGATTTTCGCAATAATAGCTTGTTCCACTACAGGATTAACTGCATTTTATATGTTTCGGATCTATTTACTTACTTTTGAAGGACACTTAAACGTTCATTTTAGAAATTATAGTGGAAAAAGAAGTAATTCCTTCTATTCAATATCTTTATGGGGTAACGAAGGACCAAAAACGATTCAAAAAAAAGGGGGTTTCAAAACTTTCTTAACAATGAATAATAAAAAAGGGGTAACGTTTTTTTGTAAGAAAATAGATCGAATTGATAGTAGTGTAAGGAACATGACGCGCCTTTTTACTCACTT